ATACACCTGCAACTCCCATCATATGAAACGGGTTCAACGTCCAATTATGAAACCCTTGGAAAAATAGGATGAATCGAAATATAGCTGCTACACCAAAACTAGGCGCAAAGAACCAACCAGACTGACCTAGTGGATAAATCAAGAATACAGAAACAAAAACAGCAATTGGACCAGAAAAGGCGATTGCATTATAAGGTCGCAATTGAACGGATCTAGCAAGTTCGAATTGACGTAACATGAAACCTATTAGTCCGAAAGCGCCATGTAGAGCAACAAAGGTCCAAAGACCACCTAATTGACACCAACGAGTAAAATCTCCCTGTGCTTCAGGACCCCATAGTAACAACAAAGAATGTGCTAAACTGTTAGCAGGAGTAGAAACTGCGGCAGTTAAAAAATTGCAGCCTTCCAAATAGGAACTGGCTAATCCATGTGTATACCACGAAGTTACAAAAGTTGTACCTGTGAACCAACCCCCGACAGCAAAATAGGCGCAAGGAAAGAGCAATAGACCGGACCAACCTACAAAAACGAAACGGTCCCTCCGTAACCAGTCATCCATAATATCAAATAAATCAGGTTCGTCTTTGGTAAATTTACCAAGGGCTATAGTCATAGCGATCCTCCTATTCAACTACGTTAAAACCATTTTCGAACACCTCATAGCATTTTCGGGGCATTCGAGGATTTGATCTTATTTGATTTCTCGCATACTACCCTTCTACCTAACGGGTTTCGAAGATAAAAATCGTTTCTAATCGAAATAGATCCTGTTATGGTTCTTATATTATGACTTGTTTGATCTGTAGACGACCGGAATAGCAATTCATTCCTATGGAACATCTAGGAACAAGAAGATTGAATCGGAAATATCGACAAATTCTTGCGGAATCAAAAAAAAAGACCCACTATTTAAATTTTAGCTCTATCTAGTTTTAATACCAGAATAGTGGATATAGCCCCGATTCAATGGGTCAGGTCCACTTACTTTTTATTTTCTTGATTTCGAAATGGATTTGATTCGAATAATGTAAAATAGGAATCTACGGTAATTCAAGAGAAGACTTAGTATTAGTCATTATAAAAATATATTATATTATAATAACAAAATCTAATAAACAAACGTTCCAAATTGCGAACTCTAATTATTCGAACTCGTAAGAATAATAACTTTTTAGGATCAAATTATACGGTTTTTTTATTAGTTTTCCTAAATACTATAAATACTACTAGAAAGAATATCTTTATTCTCTCATCCCAATATGAATACTAAAACAGTAAGGTTATAAAAAAACCCGAAAGCCCCTTATCGGATTTGAACCGATGACTTACGCCTTACCATGGCGTTACTCTACCACTGAGTTAAAAGGGCCCTTTTTATTCAATTCCTGACTGAGTCACTATACGAATAAACTAGAGATATGTACATATCTTCTATACATAAGTATATGCAATAGAGTCATAGCGGGTTGTGGGATATTCCGCTTTTCTTTACCTACTATAGTTAAAAAGCAAAGGTTTATTGATATCAATACAATAAATTGTTTTAATTTCACTAGGGCCCTAATTTTTTGAATTGATATAGAATCCATATAGAGAAACTAGAAGAATGAATGATTCATGACTAGAAACCAGGAATCAATAAATTCTATAGAATCTTGAAGAATCTTGAACGACAGAAAGATCCGTCAGATCTAGTCATATCATTCTATATATATTGACAATTTATAAAAACTAATCATATTATGAGGATAGTATGGGTCGGTCAGGAAAACATGCCCCCATCGTCTAGTGGTTCAGGACATCTCTCTTTCAAGGAGGCAGCGGGGATTCGACTTCCCCTGGGGGTAGGGTACTATGAAAGGAAGTTGATCATGGATTCTAAATAACCTTAGAAGTGAAGAAGTGATTGTTCCTGGGTCGATGCCCGAGCGGTTAATGGGGACGGACTGTAAATTCGTTGGCAATATGTCTACGCTGGTTCAAATCCAGCTCGGCCCAAAAACGCGCTGATCCACCATACATAAATGGATATAACCCATTTGTTTTCCAGAAAGAACGAATACGAAGGAAAAAAGCAAACTTTCTAATACACCCCTACTTCTCTTTTTTGTTTCTCTTTTGTCCTTGAAAAATAGAAAAATAAATTCTCAAGCGATTGGAGAATAACAACATGGATTACTAGTAATCCGTGTTGTTTTCACTAAGCATTCAAGGGATTATCACTAAATATATCCGCGGATCTCTGTTACAACACGGCAATTCAAAAATGGATATTCTTTGAATGAAATTCAAAGAATATGGATATACTTTTTAGGGGGATTGTAGTTCAATTGGTAAGAGCACCGCCCTGTCAAGGCGGAAGCTGCGGGTTCGAGCCCCGTCAGTCCCGACGTATCCAATATATACTAAATCCATCCCTTCTTTTTCGGAGAAAAGGGTACAAGGAACAGAATCTCATTCCCAAAAGTGCTCTTTAGTTTAGTTATTTTTTAGCATTTATCATCAAACAAATATGTTCAAATAGTAACAATTGGTGGGAGAGAAACATATGTGAATTAGTACAATTAGTGGGAGAGCATATTCAGAATTCCAGTAGATAGTCTAACTTCATTTTTTTATTCGCTATGAATAAAGGACTCTCTTATGTTATACTATTCAATTCTTGACGATAAATCCATTTGATAGCTCAGATCTTCTTAATTCATCATATTGATTTGATTCAATATCGTCCCGATGTAATTCATCTCGTTGAATTTACCGGCGAAAAATTGATTCCTCATCTCTATGGGATTAAATCCCGAGTTATTGCGAAATAAAAAAAAAACGAAATAATGATATTATGGAAGTAAATATTCTTGCATTTATTGCTACTGCACTGTTCATTTTAGTTCCTACTGCCTTTTTACTTATCATATATGTAAAAACCGTAAGTCAAAATAATTAATTTGAATGAAACTTGTCTTCTTAGTTCTTCTTAACTTTCTTAACTCAATGATTGAATAAATAAAAGCTTCGCGTTTTGATTCTTAATGAAATGAGCGAACGACAATCAGCAGTATTCTCTGAGACCCGATAGTATGGTAGAAAGAAATATATTAATCTTTCTACCATACTTTTTCTCTTAGTGAAGTATAGAAAGTTGGATTCTTCGGATTGATTAATATAGATTACGCAAAATATTGATCTTCAGATATCATATATGTGATAGGAATTAGGTATATGTAATCTTAACCCGATTCGAATTCTTTGTTTCATCCATTTGATTTATATTGATTGCTCAAAAAAGCAAAAGACAACTCTTAGTCTTCCCGTTCGATTTTATTTTTTAGTTCAAATATGAACTAGGAATCCTGATATACATCGAAAGAATAAAATGAATTAAAATCAATGAAGTAAAAAGAAAAAAAGGGGGGGATCCGCTCTTACTCATTGTCGCTATATTTATATGTGGTAAAAGTTGGTTGGTTTATAAGTTTAGGAAGAATTCGATTGGACTCTCTTTCTGTATCCCTTTTACTTTCGGCATACAAGCAGTAGAATCGTTGAAATATCTGTTTGATAGAGATAATAATTTAAATTTAAAGCACTTTACAGAACTATCTAGAAAACAATTGCTAAAGTTTGATTCATCAACTTAATTAATAGTACTTAGAGTCCACTTCGTCCCCATACTACTAGTGAAAGGGAAAATGTAAAGACTACCATTAAACCAGCCCAAGCAAGACTTACTATATCCATGTGAATGATGTCCCCTATTTCGATACATATGAAGGAATTAGTCCATTATTGTTCACTAATAATAGTGGATCAATAGTGAACAGTCAAAAAGGATTTTGACCCAAGACTCTTGATAAATCAATACATTAAATATACTTCGAACAAGGTTTTCTATTTTTTTCTAGTAGAACCGAGAAACATTAAGCCCACACAAAAGAGGCGCTGCCATTCTTAAAAGTAGTAAGGGAATGTTATTAATTGAACACCTAGATAATAAAATATATTGTTTCTTTTGTTGACTTTCATAAGTAAAAGACATCCTCAATATGGAATGAGGATCAATCGTTCATATCTTTCTTTCCTATTTGATTTTTAGTATCTCCCGATTGTCGCTCTTGCCCCGGGGATAGCCTATTTCATTCTTGGATACAGGTTACTGAAAAAAGTCTTGCACTTTTTTAGAAAAAAGCCAATTACTCATTCAATCTAATATGGATTGAATGCCTACGCATTTATAGACTTTCATGAGTCTGTATCCAAAGTATTTTCCTGCACTTTTCACACCCACTAATTCGCTTGCCTGTCCGACTTAATTAAATTTGTTTAATTTAAGCTAAGATTGATAAGATCCAGTCAGTAGACACTATATTGTAATTGAAGTCCTTCAAAAAAATTTTCCACTAGAATCTTGACTCTTAGACGCAAGGACTTAACGCTGAGTTTTGAGAAGCGACAGATGCTTAGAATCAAGCAAGCAAGTATCAACAATTCCTTTGCGTCTGTGAAGGAAAAAATTCATTGAGTTATATATCGGCCTAACATAATATGGAATTTGAAGTCTTGTGTTGATCAGGCGACACCCGGATTTGAACTGGGGAAAAAGGATTTGCAGTCCCCCGCCTTACCACTCGGCCATGCCGCCAAAATGAGATAAAATAGACGAACACTTTTATCCTCTGTAAGATTACTAAACTTGTTTTGATTGTATTTTTACTTTCAATTGATCGTTATAGTATCTCCAAAGACACAATGCCTAAAAACCTCCTCTCTTATTTCTATTGAAATGAAAAATGAAGTTATTTTTTTTTTTTGACAAAACAATAACTAACTCAGGACAAATTGAACCATTAACTATCATTATTATTTTAATATTTAATTATTCTTGGATTTGAATCAAATTTTTTACGTAAGTAATAAGAAAATGAAAATTGATAAAGAACTAATTGATATTGATTTGTTTCAAAAAAAAGAGTTCTCAATTTTCATTATAACAGCAATTA